AATTTTCTGATATATCCCTACCTCTATTTATTTTTTTAGTTGCTCTATTTATTTGTTCCCATAAATTCTGATCTTGCTAACGATCTAGGTTCATATCAGGATCATTAAGTATAAAGTCTAATGAAAAGAATAAAGTAAAGACAAAAAAAGACTTTTTTTTTTCAGTGAAAAATAGATTACCAATCGATTGAGCAATAGCGAAACGAAAGGATTACTAGTAATCCGTGCTGTTCTCACTAAAGTGTATATCCTTGTAGATATCAATATATCACTCGCGTCTCTGTTAAAACACGACGATATTAATATAAATAGAAATGGTTTGAATGAAATCATAAGAATATGTATGCCATACATTTTATTTCCCCGGGATTGTAGTTCAATTGGTTAGAGCACCGCCCTGTCAAGGCGGAAGCTGCGGGTTCGAGCCCCGTCAGTCCCGACGGATCCAAGTCCAATAAAAAAAAATTCATCAATATATCTCTCCATTTTCTGTTAACTGGGTACAAATGGTAGAATTTAATTCCCAACGGTATCCTTCTTTTTTCCATAATCCATTTTCTCTTCGGAGAATTAAGTAGTCAATATGCCAGTGCCTATTCTCTTGCCCTTCCTTCTCTTGTGCCGGGCGTGTGATCGATTGGAAAGCTCCTTCCCCTTTTCGCCGGGTCAGTCTCAAAGCAAATGAAAGCGGTTGATTTGATGCTCTCCGGAAACTGCCGAAATAGCCGCGGATGCAGAGTTAGCACTACCTTGCTTCCGTCCCGTATCTCACCTTCTTTTCCTATGTCGACGTTGTCATTGGGTCACTCACGGTAGAATTAGTCATAGTTTCCTTCTTCGGAGGGTTGGTTTGCCTTCTCATCCAGCTTGAGATCGGCCAGTGTTTACTCGGAGTTCTTTCCGTCTAGTCTGGTTTGCTTCTTTGCGTTCACTCGCGGAGTTCTAGTTAGATTCGTGACTTCTTCGCATCTCTCAATCAAATGACATGCTAAAATCCATTCTCTCACCAACCAAGCTATGCCCAAGCTGATTTGGCTAAACAAAGGACTTGATCATTAGTAGCTGGTTCAACAAGAGCTATTTTATCTTATTGGCTTGCTTATTCAACTCGTTTGAGTAAACCCCGTCTTTTTGTCCTAAATGCCTCTTCCCTTTCATCCATTACCATTACCGCAATAGGCTGCTCGATTTGCCATCTCGGCTCCTCTTGCCTGCTAGACCCAATGGAATGGAAACTACGGCACCTGGCTTTCTCCGGCGCATATTGCATATTGTGCTTAATAGGCCGGTTTTTCCTGTCCAAGGACTCCACTAAAGACACGAAGTGTCGGGTTGCATAAAGCATATACCAACAAGACCTTCGCTAAAGACATAATCCAAGAGCTTGGCTTAACAACATCAAAGAGGAATCGAAACTTAACACTGATTTTCAAGGTCGTGCGAAAGTCCCGATCGGGATGCTCCCGCACAGAGAGGAAATCATGTGTGCCTGTTATAAGGACACCTTTTCATGTCCTTCCCTTTCTTCCATAGGAGAGAGGGAAGAGAAGGAAAGGGGAACATGCCCATTTAGTATCTTGGGACCATAGGTCCTTAGGTCCTTGGAGGTCGATTGGCGAGAAAGCCCCCATGCTCAAGAGCTCTTGGAAACCATGGGTTCTGTAGCTCCCACCAGAGAGGAACGGTTAATAGGTTGGTCGGTGCAAGCCCTGGGACCTTGTTAAGGATTGGCAAAGGAGAGAGCAGAGCGAACGGACTTTCTGCATCCGTGTCCTGTGAAAGGCCCGAGGGGAATCGAACACAGAGAGGGAAGCCTGTGCTGCTGTTATATACCTTTCATGCTCTCTCACTTGCCCGAGGTCGATCCATCGACGCCCATGGTCCACCGAAAGAGCCAACGGCACGAAAGGAGAGTAACCCGACGTCTCTTCTTGCACACTCCTTCGTAAAAGGTCTCCCGGGCATAATTTACCATTTCAGAGGGGACCCGGAAATTGGTTTTTGATTGCCTGTAAAAAGGGCATTTAATTAGCTGAAGTGAACAATCAGGGAATAGCAAAGTCCATAGGTGAGATGAAGAAGAAAATGGAATGTGAATGCCGAGGGGAAGAGGGGAGTACTAGTGCCTCTCATCCTAAGGCAAAAGCGGATCTTGAGATGCAAAGAGCGGATCGATCTCCTGCTTCCCGAATGCCTTGACTTACTAAAGACTGGAATTGTAATGAACCATGCAATTCATAAGGAATGAGATTCGGTATATACTCCAGATATTCGATTTACCATAAAGCTAGGCATGCCAAATCCCAGTCTTTTCATTGCGCTTAGGAAAAACATCTTCACTATTCACTCTAAAGCAACTGAAACAGCCTGGAGTAGAATCCACCGACCCCATACATAGGGGTCTCAAGGAAGAGGTCAAAGACTCCAAGGACCCATGACCTTGAAAGGAGACAAAATACCCCCCATAATGTGATACTCTTTAAAAAGAAGCACAAGCCTGTGGTAGGGATTTTCATTTTAGTCAAGCTAGCCAGTCCAAAGGAGTCAAGCAAGGAGTCTTTAATGAAAGAAAATGGGCAAGTAAGAGAGGGATTCTCTCCAAAAAGGCTCTAAGATTATAGGTCAAACAAAAAGAGGTCATAGGGCAAATGAAATCTATCCAGTGAAAAAGCCAACCCTAAAAGAATCTCGTCTCCCCGCCAATCCTAGTTCTTCGCCCTGTTAAGCTATCTCTTGCAGCTACAGTTGAAGTTTCTTTCGATGGGGCCAGTTCCAGGAAAGTGTAAGTTCTAAGGCCTTCCAGGAAGAGTGGGGGTTTTTTATAGTGAAAGTTTTTTAAGAAGTAGCATAAAAGGGATCCCTTTACAAAAAGTCCTAAGGGGCCAGCAAACGGCGAGATAGACATAAAGCTTAGGATAGCTGATTTTTGGTTCTAGGTCAATCAAAAGCAGGTTCTAGAGCGAGCTAAGGTCTTCTCCTCCAATCGAAGTGATAAAGCCAGTTCCTTGTCAAGTCAGTTAAAGAAGTCAAATCCATCCTTTTCTTTCTCAGGAAAGAGAAATAAAACAAGGAAAGCAAGTTAACGAGCTTTATCTCACCTGTTATAAGCACAAGCAGTAAAGGAAGAGTATCTCAATCCGGCAAAAGCGCCGGAAGGTGTCTTTCTTAAGGTCAGAAAGAAGGCAAGCAAGTTCCATTCTTCCCTCAATACTTGTGTAATAGCTTCGTGAATAGAAAGGTGTAAAGCCGGCCTTTTTTATACTGAGTGGAGAGGAGATTCCGACGGGAAGAATTAAAAAACCCATACTCCGGAAAGATAAGCATTCGCTTTAGCCAAAGCCGGGACCGGGATAGAGAGATTTTATATGGGCCGTGTGAGAAAAAGATTGAGATAGGAATAGGACTCGCCATAACCCGATGTTAGAGTGAAGCATTCCCTGAACATTGATCAAATGCATTCTGTCAGATAAGAGAATTTGCCAGGATTCCCCAAGCCAAACCGGACTGAATTCGATTGTCGCATATAAGCTGTCTTTTAATGAGTATATCGCATTAAGATCAATATTATGTCCTTATCTTCTTATAGGCAGGATAGCTTAAAGTTAAAGTATGGATATGTTATCTATTATTTGAATAGTATAGTGATATAGTGAACATATAGGAATCCCCGCTCTCTTTTAGTAGATCCGTATAGTCGAATTCCTGTCCTTTCTCTTTCTGTGCGGGGGTATCGGTAAGACTAAGACCTCACTTACCTCGGGGCAGGCCCTATCTTGTTCTAACTAAGGCTAAAGTCCTTATACTTATAAGGCTCTGTCTCGTTCTTTATAACACTTCCTAACACTCGTCTTTTCTATCGTTATATAGCGAACATCGCCCATTCATCCGTTAGTGATTTCTTGCTTGCAGTCTATCTTTCTTTGTACTTCCAAGCTTGGGCTTGTCATGTCTCATGCTATGAATAGCTTGTGCTTTGGTTCATCTCACTGCTTACTTACTTGACCAGGCCCGCCCTTTCTTTATAAATAGGAGCTGGTAGAAATTCCTTCTCTCCCTGCTCTCAGTCAGTCCAGGCCAAGGGGAAAAGGCTTGCAAACAGTGCAAAGGGTACCAAGCAATCTCGCAAGCTTCAGTTTTCAAGTTCAGAATCCGATGTGAGGAAAAGAATCCTAGGTCAAGGCAGTAGCACGGTACGGGCCCATGTTCTCAGTGCTTAGTGTGAAATGACTTAGTCAAGAGATCGATCTTAGGATACTGGCAAAGGAAGAAGGTGGATACTACTTTGATTTCGATTCGGAAAATAAGATGGATAATCTCAATAGTCAAGGTTGGTTTGAAAGAAAAAAATCAAGGGGCGAAGCGAAAGCGCTTGCTAACATGGTTGTTAGAAAGTAGCCTCTCTCTGCCTTAGTAGCCCGTCTGTGGTACTAATTCCTCTCTCTGTCTCTGCTTTATGGTTGTTAGTTCAAGAATCAGCTGTGAATGCTCCCGATACCGGAGCTGCTAAACTAAAGGAAGTGACATGACATAGTTAATGAGGAAGGGGTATGCATCGTCCAAATGAAACTGACTTCCTTTGTATTCATCCTATCTGAGATCGAATGAGGGTAATTCTTTATAGATCAGATCTGCAGCGCTTACTGATTCAATCACAGCTGATACGCATTCAATTGCAAACAGAACACTGGTTAATTTAACAGTTAGCAAATCTGTACCCCTAGCGGCCTATTCTCTAGCAGCTGATTCTAGACCAGCCGATTCAATTGCAGCTACTTCGAAAAAACTGCCGCTATGTAAAGGGACCGGCTTCCCAGAAAGGTTAATGCCCTAGGATTGGATTCATCCCCATATGGAACTGGGTGAGGGATTCCCTGAAACCAGAGCAAGAACCTAAAAAGCGATAACAAGCTAAAAGGCGCATCTCTCTAAGCCAAGATCGTCTGCTCCTCAGCAATTGATCCAAAAAGTCCCACAGCTCCTTCTTAGGCGAGCGAAGTGACCTCCGTTGGACGTTGGAAGAAAGAAGCTAATAGAGTCATAGAAGATCCCGAAAGAGGCGAATTGCCAGAAAGTTTATCAAATCCGATCCTTGCATCATCTGATCTCGATCGGGTTAACTCCTAAATTCAGGCAGTGAGCATCGAATAAGCCAATTGACACTATCGTCTGTTTACAGCAAATCAAGATTAGATGGACAAAGAGAGCTTCAGTCAACACAGTCCGTTAAGCTTCATTCATGCCCACTTCTATTCCTAAGAGCCCATCATTCTACTCAAAAGAGGACGGAGGCTACTGCTACTTTCGGGACATTGGTTGCAGCGATTTGTAGATCAATAGCAAAAGCAGCAACGATTCGATGCTCTCAAGCAGATCTTCCTCCAAGAGTAAGAGCGCATTCGAGGTCTAATGAAATTCCCGGATCGAGTTCTGACCCTTATCGAGCAGGAAATAGGAATAGAATCGGACAAAGAGCTGTTAGCAGGGCTTGTTCACGAATGCCCTCTTATGTTAGAAGGAATCATTGGACAAAAGCGAAGTTGAGCCGCCAATGGGAGCAGAAAGGAGGTTCTAGAACTGGATTGTTTAGCAAATACCATAGCACATAGTACTCGGAGCCCAGAGACCAAGATTCAATTCATAAAAGCTCAAACTTACCCATCCGAACAAGACGCACATATCCCTTTCTTTGGGGGTCTGACTAGTGAGCCAGGCAGGAACAAAGCGACGAAAGTCTCCGCAATTGTACTAACGATAGTTCAACATCTCCAAACGGGCAAACTTATGGATTGTGAGCTTTCTCACCATTTCGACATCTCTTTACCATTTCATCGTCGCAATCAGACAAAAGGAGACCCGGTCCAACGCATAAGACTACTACATGGACCATATTTCAATGGTACAAGATCTTTTCCCGAACCTCGTGCGATTCAATCTATCTGCTTTAGATCATAAAAAAGCGTATATAACTAGTTAATAAAATGAACCAGCACTAGTCATCCCATTCTTTTTTTTGTTTAAACCCCTACCCTATTGTTGTTTGTTACAGGTGTCCTTGAGTGGAATTCAGGGAATCTGAGAGTAGGGACAGTAAACACCTTTCTACTAGAAGGAAGGCTGGCGTCCAGAGGCACTACTAGGAATAGGGACAAGGAATGACTCCACTTTTTTTTGAAGATTCTTACCGCCAGGGAGGGTTCTGGATCTAATAAGCTGGTCTCCTTTGAAAGCGGGGTTGCCTACGAAAGCGCCTTTTCCTACTACTACTAGTAGAATGCCGGTTTTCGTCACCTTTATTTGAGTTGATGAGGTGATCTGATCTCGCCTCTAGGCAGGTCGAAGAGAAGGTTGTTATCACAGTCCTACCGCCGAATACAACAATTAGACTGCTCTGTTAGGAAGTGCTTTCTCCTAGACATTCCCGGGTCGGTCTTTTCGCCTGGCCGCCACCCACAGGGGACAAGGCCTTCTTCTCCAGTCGCGGATTCTCCACTTCTTCGGATTCGGATGTAGATGTGTCTGCTGAAAGCCTAGGTTTACTATTATATATACATACCCCAGGAACAAAATTTCATCTGGAATGGGTTATTGAGGTAAAGGACTTCAACCTCGCAGGGTATGATGAAAAGCTCTCACCAGGATTGTGTTTCCAAGTCGATTGAATCAACATTTCCCTCTTTGTGATAGCTGAGAAGCGTTCTAAATACTTTTCGACAAGGGGGGCAAAGGATTGAATTGAATACCTAGGGAGAGTGAAGTACCATTCCATAGCTTGATCAGTAAGGCTCCTTGGGAATAATCTGATCATAAGACTATCATCATGAGCCACTTCAGCACATTAGGCGGATGGGCATAAAAGGATTTCACGTGCGTAAGGCGATCCCCCTTTTCGCTATGTAGGTTCAACTACTTTTTGATGTGGGCCCCATCATTCCTTCCAAATCTAAGGATCATAGGGTTGAGGACCTCTTCATACGAATTTTTCTATTTCCTCTTAATGCTTCGAGCCACTGTCTCTTCAAGCCTTTTTAGCTGTTCCTGGACTTTTGCTAGGTTTACCAAGTGGATTTTGAAAGAAAGGTTGTTGGCAAAAGCCTGGGTTAGGTGTGAAAGGTATTCGGTTGCCACCAGCTCTAAAGCACACCCATTGGCATTGACTGCATGGGATCGAAAGACTTCCGGTTTCGTGAACGTGTCCATAACTTTATCATGGATCTGATTTGGATGAATACACGGGAAGCCCAGAGACCTCATTTGGCATTGTGCGGCTTCCTTAATTGCACTAGCGCACTCAGGTGAGCAACAAGCCGTTGGTTGAACCAATAGGGGCTCTGGCAGAAGATACCACCAGACATCCAATCCCAGCAGAAGACATGTTAGTAGGACGAATCGGCTGTCTTTGACGTAGGCGAAGGCCATTGCCTCTGATAAGCCGAATGTCCTTGTACGACTAATTTGTCTTGTGGCGCCCGCTAATCCAATAACGCGATCCGGGGATCTAAGTAGGGTGGCTTTGCTCAATTCCTTTCTTCTTTTGTCCTGGGGAAGGGTCCAGTTTTCAGCTGAAGGAGGGCGCAGTTATCGGTGAGTTCTTTCAATGTCGATGTCTTGAAAGTTCAAGTCGAAACGACGCTTAGCCCTATGGATGGAAAGGGGTACGGGAAGGCTGTCGATAGGAAGTTGTGATTGGTTGAGGTTGTGGATAGCAGGTCGTGATTGATTGATTTCGATTTGAGTTGTAAGGCAAGCTTTGAAGAGTGGATTTCATTAAAAACAAGACCTTACCAGCTTGACCTAATAGGGCGGGCACCTTTCCAACCCGAAAGCTTCTTGCTTAATTTCTCTGTAATTGAATTCCAAAGTTCATCTCTTCATCTTCCCAGCATACCCAAATGAACCGAAAGGGAATTCTTTTTTTTGTGACGGGAATTTATTGAAAATAAAAAAGAAGACAAGAGAACATAGTTAGGGGGGGACGTAATGAGCCTTACCCCTTAAAAGAAAATCCTATAATAGGAGACAAAAGAATTGAACCCCTAAAATGCATGTCATGCAAAAAAATATAACCGGTATCATCCTAAAACTAACAAAATCGATAAGAAGGAAGGCCACACCACAAAGGTCTTTATAAAGAAAGCCCCTGATAGCCAAGGGAGGAGACTCCCACCAACTCAAATTATCCTGAAGAAGGCCAAGATTAGCAAGAGCATCAGCGGCCTCATTACCCTCTCGATATATATGAGAAAAATGAAAACTCATCGAAGAGATCATAGATAAACAATTCAACCATCTGTTACGGATCTGCCAAGGAGGATTCAACGATCGGTTTTGAAGATAATGAATGACTAGCATTGAATCTGATTCTAACCACAAATTATGCCAACCTTTATCAAATCAAATTCCACGACATGAACAACTGCCATTAGTTCAGCAAAAAAAGCTGTGTGATGACTACAGAAAAACCCCCGAAAAAATAGCCAAGATTATCTCTAAAAAGAGCACCAGCAGCAGCCACACCTGGATTTCCTTTTGATAATCCATCCGAATTAGTCTTGATCCAAGCAGGGGCAGGAGGTTTCCAAATAATAGTCGAAATATTAGGAGCTTTACAAGAAGTAGGAGAAATGCCCAAGCTCAACACCAACTCTCTATCTTTACCATATTGAACAACCAGCAAAAAAAAAGAGACAGTAAAGAAGCTCAGCTGAGAGTGGATCCTATCCCATGTTTACCCGCGGGAGAGTCATCCGTCTAACAAGAAAACGAACGGAGGCGCCGAGATATTATATGACCAAAGGCCTTGTCACGAGCCGGATTCGAACCAGCGAACTACAACTTCCGATGGTGACTTTCTTGATCCTTCTTCAAGCGCCTGCAAGCAAGCTACGGGCTGATAAGCAGCCGCGCGAGTAGCAGGAGATGGCTCAGCTCTGCGTTCGCAGGCACCTTACACTACTGCCCACCAGAAGGAATGGAGTTGCTGACACTGAAGTTCGGAGCTATACCACACAAAAAGAAGCATGTTCTGGGCCCCGATGTCTAGTAGAGTAGAACCGAAGCGTGAACACTAGATCGAAGGCTGCTGCAGAGAGAGAAGCTCTCGACTTACCCATATTTGGATGTGTGGTTATCATAGGTCAGCCCAAGAGCGAATCTTTCTCTTTCACTGGCCTAGAATCAATCTTTCCTTTGCTTGCGTGGCCTGGCTTCGTTAATACCTTCAAGGTGAAAGCATCCCCCAATCGGTAGCTAAGCTAGTTGACGGACCCTGTCCACGGAAAGCTTCACGCCCTGGAATGGAATAACTTCAGAAAGCCGAGTGCCGAACCGGATATAAAATAAAGAACTTCTTAGAGCTACTTGAAGCTATACTCCAAGAAGGCCTACGCTTGACTTGTTCCTCCATTTGATAGTTCCGTTCCAGCTAGCGAGAGCACTACTTTACATGATAAGCGGCGAGTTTTTAGGTTCAGTAACGAACGATTGGGGATTTCGAAGATCCGATCTTTTCACATGCAATCCTCGATGAGATGATTCAATTAGGCCAGGCCCGTTTTTGATCCTGAATGAATGGACGAAGGGTATCACATTAGGGACCCCTCTCAACTAGGTATTCGGCCTAACCTAAGGAGAAATTGCATTTAAGCGAGCTTAAGCCTATAGTTACGTCTACTTTTAGGCAACCTCCTGCCTGATCGAAGAAAGGCCCCATTGCCTGATCATAGACTGGATTGGATGAGCTGATCAATGGAAATGTCCAATCCTTCTCCGACCAATCCTACCTGACGTGTCTTATCTATGCTAATCGTGTGGGACTGGCCCTACTCACTTACCGGAAAGAGCAGAAGGCATTGACCCGCTATCCCCTTACCGGGCCTCAAACTCTTCGCGCAATTCAATTCCTCAGCCACGGACGGATAAAGAGAAGTTCTTCGTTTGCCGTCTCATAAGAAATGGGAGGCCAAGTCTGTTGCCGATCCGAAAAGACAGGATACGCGAGAGAAGGGGCCCATTAGCCACCAATAGTAGAGAGTGGGGGCGGTAGTGCGGTAGGCATGCTAGCGTAGGCTGAACCCCCTGACTCTTTCTGCTCCCGGGCTGTATCTTGCCAGTCGATGGTTGTTTTCGGCGATGTTATGACTATAGCTTCCGTTCCGTCTGGGTGGTGCCTTTTCTCACGAAGAAAGGAGAATGGAATTTCTTACCACCCTTCGATCAGTTAATAAGGGGCACGGATCGTTAGCTCCTGCACACACACGTGGTACTGACTTGGCCTAACCCGCCTAACCGAGACTATTCCTCGAAGAGTGGTGATCCGCTTAAACAAACAGGTTGGTTCAGTACGCTCCCCGCCTAGCCCATCATCCTTAACGAACGGCAAGAGCAGATCCTTTTCTCGAGCAAAGCCAGACGGAACAGAGGCTAAGCAAGCTGAGGCATGAAGTTCCACGCTGAACCTTAGAGTGCTATGATGGGGTTGGTGTGAAGTGAAATAGGAGGTGGACATGGGAGAACTTTCTGGCCCGGCGGGGAAGATTGGTTCTGGACTATAAGACATGAATTTACAGGAAAGGAGAGTGGGTATGCGGGCTTCTTTCACTTTCATTTGTTTCGGAGATGAGATTGCATTGGATAGGAATTTAGTTCTTACCCTATTTTGATAGGCCTCACTGGAAAATATCTTAAACATTGAAGTTGATAGGGCAGATGAATGTGAAGATAGGAGAGCCAAGATTCTTTACTTGTGTGGATTTACTTACTATTTGATTAGTTCCATTAGTTCGAAAATTCATCTCAGATAAAGAACTTTCTCGAGGATTCGAAACCCTCCTCTTCTGGGCGGATTACTTATACTATTGATCAAAACCCGCTGTCCAGCTCACAAACTGGGATCTCATTCGCATAAAGAGCAAATGGAAGTTGAAAAAGCAAGACCACCTTCTCCCGGAAGATAGAGAATTGACTTTCTATTTCTAGTGGTTACTCTAGTTAGCCAGCGTGGAAGAAAGTTAGCGAATACACAAACAAGGAGTGCCAAGCCTACCGGCGAAGGTGAGATTGAATTGGAAAGCGTCCAGGGGTGGAATTCTATGATTGAATAGAGCATGTTTATTCGATATTCGAAGCGTCGAAAGCAAGAAGCGAAGGCGAATGTGCAATTGGCGTACAGTTGAAAGCAATCCAATCAAATCGATAAACGTTCTCTATGGTCATAATTTGATTTTAAGCGTCAACCCTCGGGTTCAACTACCAATTGTTCATGTGAACCTACCGATGCTTTGTGCCTACCCGGCGGGGGAATAGCGTGGAGAATTGTTTATATCAAACCCGCGTCGGTCAAATGAGAAGGAAACAACAAAGCCTTATCTTTTTTTAATCGAGATTGCCTTGGTGTTCTTTGAATGAGTCTCCCGCTGTTGGTGCTTTAGGTTTAGTACGGGCAATAGGAAATGGCCTAACTAGGAAGGGCAGACTCAAGGCGATGACTAGTAGATATCCCAGGAGTTTAGAAAGCTAACGAATTGAACTATGACCATGGGAATGATTTATTAATAAATAAACTACCTCACCCTGTAAACCCTCTTGCCCACCACTAGTCACTCTGTTGGTTAGCTGGGAATGAATGTGAACCAATTGGATAAAGCTTACATGGAGTTCCATTTCTCCCTACCTGCGAGCGAGTTCGACTTCTAGGAGTTATAGTCCCTAAGTAGCAAGAACAAGGTTTAGATGTAGGATTGTTCTTACAAGGAATGAACGTTCCAAGAGAGCGAAACCAACCGGGGGAAGGAAAGGCAATGAATAATGAATAGGAAAGCAAATACGATTTAGGACAAATTCTTGGGGTTCCAGTGAGTGGCCTAAAGGAATTACCGGTCTTAGGAAGAGTGGAAGAATACGGCCGAAGAAAGGCAACTGGGATTGATGCCACAGAATCACAGTGATTGACTCAGCTGCACATTCATCTCTAGAGGGGCTTGTTCTCGAATACCTGCAAGTGAATCAGATCTGGGCGTACTCATCTTTAGAGATCCTGCGGGTTAATATTACTTCTACCTCGGACTAGATTCACTAGATGGAATCTCTTGATAAGGAGAGTCAATCTAGTTACCGGGGGGTGTAGGGGTAGTGGGGTCAGGCAGTGAGCAAATTGGACACGTCAGGGGCTGGCTGCTTGCTTGAGAACTTTTTGTACCAAGGATGCTTGCGTGTGGCGAGGATGTGTTGGATACTGGTCTACCACGGTTAGACTGAAAATTATCGGAATTGGCATTGTGCGCTGGCTGTGACGAAGAATTCTGCCACTTATTTGAACTTTGACGAGTCTGATTAGAAGGTAAGGTGCCCAGGATAGAGATAGACAGGGCTAATGCTTCGGTCATACTAGATTATGACCCGAGGCTTACCGAACTCCCTTTAGAGAGAGAATTCCTACTCTAAGGAAGGGAAGAAAGTAAGAAAATCAGTAGAATGCAGCTTTCCGTACTATCGCTTGTTCACATTCAAGCATGAGTTAGTTCAGAGTCGGCAAGGGGAATCAGAGAAAGGGCAGTTTAGTCAACAATCATGACCATGGGAACATTTGTTCGCTTTCTAGGTACCCCCGAATCTACTAGTCATCGCCTTTGCTTTGCGCTGGGAAATACCTGGAGTCGGCTATTCCATTCCTGATTCAGCAAAGGAACGAAGTATTGATCCCAATACTCGCTGCGGACCGGATCCGGACTGACTCTAATCGTGATGTTGACTCTATTATGAGACCTCCCTCTGTCGCAATAGAAATCGAGAATGGAGGTGACTTCGCTACCTTTATTGGTGAAGAAGATTTCTTTCTAACTTGGTCGTCGATCAAAGAGTAAGAGTTAGCGATACTCTGTCTTAAAAATTGTCCAATCCTCTTAGGAATCGATCTAGACTAGCTGCCATAAAGAGCTCAAAAGACTCGGATTAGTTCAAACGCTCGGTACCAAGGGGCGTAGCTGCTATTTCACCGGGAGTGAATCTACGAACAGCAGGGATACTATTCTAATTAGAAGAAGATGCCGTTGAAGGCATTACGGTTTTGTCTGCGGAATAATAGCTTTTAGGAATCCGCAGCACATGAATATGACAATTTTGTCCATTTCACATAGCCGGAACTCCTGGCCCGGCAGGATTGCAGCTATCTTTCTAAATAAACTAGGGCTTGAGAGAGAGTTGTGCCATTGAATCAGAATAGGCTTAGGCTGCACATCTTAAATCCGATTCAAATTCCATGTCTATAGCATGAAGCATGATTAGTGAAGGATCAGCCAAGAAAGCTGTTGTCGTCGTAAATGGTCTTAGCATGGTTAGCACTTTCCTCTTCTTCTTATATCCGTTGCTCCACTCATAATGTCTACTGGACAAGAGTTGGAAAGGAGTGGAACGAAAGCAGACAAGTGAAGGACCCAAAAAAGAGAGGCTTCCATCCATACAAAGAATCCATCGAAAGAGGCAAGTACACAGAGGTTGAACTAGGAGCTACTTGTTTTCCAAAGAAGAACTTTATGATTAAGTAGCGTCTGTGTAAACCACGGCTGGAAGCCTGGTTTAATAATCTGGTCATTCAGTAGTGGAATATTTCCAAGGTCTAATCAGAATTCCAATCGTATGAGCAGCTAGAAACCTTCTTTCAAGTAGGGCAGGCGGAGGCTGAATATCGAGCGGAGGAATGGTTGGACCGATACAAGGCCAAGTTTTAGGGTGACTAAACGGAAGGACGAGAGTCAACCGTTGGATGCATGGTGGAATGACGTACTTAGGGTTCCCTCACTGTCAAGCAAGGGATTGGTTTTGGTCTGATCATTGAAAACATTCTTTGTTTAGCAGCAAACTTGGATATGTTCTACAATTAAAGGAGGGGACAAAGTATCTCACGAGTTAGCCCAATTAGCCAACAAGAATAGTATCGCTAATAAAGTTTGGTTGGAATTGGAAGAAAAGGCCTTCCTTGTCTGGCATCTTACAAGTCCCCATATCAAATTGAAGCTTGCTTGAAAAGAACTCGCGAATCTCTCTAGAAAAAACCCATCTTTCCTCAAAACAATGAGATGTCTTTTTCTTTGCGGCGTCCTTTCTTCCTTCTTTCTTTAATGTGTGAGAATAAGCTTGGCCATCCTTCCTCATCCAGAGTATATAAACTCAGTGATTAGCATACCTGAGTCTAACTTCGTTGCACTCACCCTTTCTCGGGGAATGAGCACACCTTCAACTAGTCACCAGTGCCCAGGTTTTCTTTCTCTGCCAGCTCGCTCCTGACTATTCATATTCACGGCTTATCCATCGGCAAAGACTACTCCAACCGGATGGGCCTACCCTATCAATAAAAAATGTCCCTATCGAACGAACCAGTAATTTCATACCTGGCCTGGCTTGCGTAAAGCTAACTTGATAACTATCTTAACTGATCGAATTGCTCCTAGCTTGTTGGAACGGGATGTGAGGGCACTCCCAATGGTTGGCCTTAGTACTCGAAACTAGTTCGCAGGCTTGAGGAGATGGTTAAACTTCCCCTTTCCCTCTATCCTTTGCTTATTCGAGACTGCTGGATCAAATAGGTTTAAGCCAGTCCTCAACCTCAAGTGGTATAGTGAACCTCTCTCCCATTCAGCCATCAAGCACGAAAGCAAGAACGAGGAGAAAGAAGATAGCCCAAAGCGAAACCAGAGCCAAGTAGACAGATAGCCTTGCAGGGACCAATCCACCTAAGGGGCTTCTTCAAGCCAAGCCGGTCCAAGCGGATGTTGTTGAATCACCCGCTATCAAGCCAATAAATAGCCTGTTTTGCCTGCCTGTTGCAAGCCAAGCAAGTCGAGGTCAGTTAGATAAGCTACAGCTCTTACGCCAGCAGAAGCCCTTGTTGCGGATGTCCTACTGGCTTTCTTCTTCCTCCTTTGTCCGATGAATGCGCTTATTCATGGATTCCTTCCAATAGGGCTACCTTTTCGAGGAAAGCTCCACAAGGGGCTCCTGGGGTTACGATGCAAAGACAATCACTCTTTTAACTGCTCGGGATTTGCCTTTCAGCATGCCACCCGCTCCCAAATCCTCACGCGAGAAATTCCAATTGCACGAGGTGGCGAAGAGTCGATTTTGAAGGAATAGACACTGAATCATTTGGAGTCTTTCGAACATTACGACATTTCGAATTCAGGGTTTGGGGGTTCAAGCTATATATTCATTGATATTGAGGAAGTTGAGGAAGCAGGCTCAGATTCATCAGATCAGTAACTAGCTGTCGGAGTAGAGGACTGTCCTAGCCGTCGGAGATGAAGAATGATACTAGGTTAATGGAATGGTCCGGGATAGAGGATCAAGATACTGTCATTTCTCTTAACGCCTTCACTCCTCAAACCAACCAATCCAGGAAACCACTCTCTGATAGACGCCATTGGCATATCCGTCTTGTTCCCAACCTTGAGGAGGGATGGGGGAGTGAAAAAGAGAGGAAGAGTCTGGCCCAACCAATCACGATAGAAGAGGAATTCCCATTATAGAATCAAAGAGAAGCGATAGCCGCTCAAACAAAAGAAAGTGAGAGGTGCGAAGCAGCTCGAGCATAGCGAGAGGAGCGTGAAGGCATCAGAACAGGAGCTACCACCACTATGGCTGTCCGTGTCAGAGGCTCGACTGTAAGGAGAGGAGCGAAAAGCCTCGGTAAGGTTAACTAGCTACTTTACTCACTGCACTCGAAAAAGATAGCAAACCTACTATAGCGACAATCGGTCGGCTCCTACGGGTGGAGCCTCCCTCGCCTAGTATAGTAGCGCTTTCTTTTCTTCTTCTTGGTCTAGTCTATCTACCCGTCTCTAAGCCCCTCACCTTCCCTTTTTGGAGTACAGGTCAGAGGCTTGTGCGGCTAGCTACACTAGCCCTGTCGGAAACAAGAAAGAAGAGGCTGATGCACCTGCCCGGCAGTGGGTGGATTCAGCTCGATCAACTGGGATAGGAGTTTGTTTTCTCTATTTTGCGGAAAGCCGTGGTGCGAAAGCAGTGCGTGCAGAAAGCAGTGATTCATGGGAGGGAGCAGCTTCAATAGTTTTGGCTGTGAAAACTCTTGGTCTTGGAGCATCAGTGTCATCAGTTCACCCAAGATCGGCAGGACAAATAACTACTAGGTTTGTGCCAGAAAAGCGTCTTGCGTGACGATCAATGGAAAGAGTTTCAAAAGAAAGAGATTCATCAGCTATGGAATCTGACAGGTATCGGTATTGAACAGAGGGGGCAGCTCATATAACTGCAGCGGGACCTGCAGAGGGGGCTGTTCACAAAGCATCCCGTGGTGCGCTCCGATCCGAGGAGAAAAAGTCTCGGGCTTAGAGGTATGGATGGTCCCCACTAAGGCTTGCCTACTGCTTTGTTACCAGAGCAGGATCGATTCAATCTTTTCCCAGTGCCCATGCTCCTACTACTCCTTTTGCTGCTATTCTGACTCCCATGGATGGTTATGGTGGTTCCCCAGCAGCTGCTCCTACTCCTTTGGCTGGTGCCAAATCAGGTGACTTTGAAGTTGAAGCTTGCCCAGTAGGCAGTTAGATGTAACCATGCTGGCATTACTATGATAGCCTTAGAGCTTGAAGGTCTCTGTCCCTAGGAACGTGATGCTTAGGTGCGAGGTTGAGATGACGGAAAGACAGAAGAGGATAAGCAGCTGTAAACAGGGCATGCCACAGCTGTCTTGGGCTATTTTCTTCTAATATAATTACAAAGTGGTAGCAAGCAGCTCTTTAAGCAGCAGGTTTGAATCGATCAAATGTGAACTATGAGACGCTTTCATTTGCCGGGACATTATCTGCTCTTTTTCTGTCGTCCCACCAGTCTTCGACTACCTGAAGTAGAGAGTAAGGGCTGGTCTTCATCTCGGAAAGAAGCTAGCATGGGTGTCTCTTCATTGTAGTAGCTTTACCCGGACCGGCACGAACGGACTTTATTTGATCTGATCACCATTTTTCTATGCGAATGCTCGATCTCCTACTTGTGTAGAACGATCTCAAAACACTGATCTTTTTTAGGGGACAGGTAGATCTGTACCACTTTACGGTGCAAACCCTCTTCTTGGTGACGGAGATAGGCAACTAGGATAGACAGGACGAGCGACAACAGACTAATTAGCAAGTACAAGCGCAAATCTCTCTTGGACGAGCATGTCCACTAGGTAAAATGATGATAGGATACGACCAGCACACCTAGTGGAATAGGCCCATCTTCCGGTGTGGTGACATGACATAGCTTAGCCTTAGAGAACTTTTGATCTTGGCACTCTCGTGAATATGGTCAAAGTGCTACCCTTGTTATTGGCGCATCGGATAAAAACAAGAGTGAAAAGGGATTTCGTGACATCATCGAAATGAACTGGCTTTTCAACTTCTTTGATTGATCTGCTTTGTTGAATTTGATTCAAATTCTAGCTATATGAGACTGACGTTATTTAGGACAGGAAGAGCAGAACACCTCTTTCACTGATTTGATAGCTAGCTCGTGCAAATCCATACTTTGGACTCAGATTTTCCTTCTGTAAGTAACCTAAGCCGAATCCCCGGAGCGAGGACCACTAACTACACTCTTTGAATCTCTTACTCAGCCTGTCTTTGAGCTCTATGCCTTTGCGCACTAAGGCTTGATTGGCTAACCCGAGCAAACCACCCTGATGAGCGCTATTGTTCGGTTAGCATTAAGTGAGAAGGCACTGAAGAAGATGAGACCTCCGATCCAAATTAGTGCTTTCAATTTCTTTCCATTCATCACCGGACTCGGTCCCGCCGATCGGGAAGATCCAAAAAACCCATCCATTTCAAAAGCAGAGAAAATCAAAGAAAGGGAACCCAAAAAGCTTACCGAGGAGATCAGGAATGAGGCTCCGATCGACGGCATTCCAGAGGTTAGACGACGAGATTCCTCTGAGAATGGAGTACATACAAGAACGTATTGTCGCCGCTGTTAACGCCGAGGACGAATAGAACTGAGATTAGAGCGCGAAGAAAGAGCGGTTAGCGAAGAAGCGAATTTCCTCCCATCCCCCTGCTCTAGAAGAGAGAGAAAAGGATCCGGGACAAACATCAGTCCCACAGCGCCAACAACAGCCTAACCTTCCCTTCCTAGATGGGAATTTCTTCATTCGTGCCATTTCGGGATTTTTTGAGAAAAGCTATACCTCTCTGACAGCTGATTCAATAGCAAACAGGTCTTTTCTTCCAATTCCTGAAAACAGCAAATGTCCTGCTCGCCACTAAAAAGAATTTCGGCACATTCACATTCATCAAGCTTAGGAAAGAAAGGCTCCCGTTCGGTTCGTGCCTTGGTGGAAGGGTCGAAAAGACTAGCTGCTTCTCTGTGCATGGATATCTAAACTATTGGATTAGTGGCATTATATATAGTTCGAAAGACTTTCAAAGCGGGAAAGTAGGAAAACAAGAAAGTCAGAAAGGCTAACAGCCGACAGAGCAGAGAGAGCTTCCAACAGCCTATGATTGCAAAGGCTAAGCCCTTCAAAAAGGCATCAATGCACTAAGCGACGATCCCATAGTAGTGGTTCAGTAATCGGATGCTCTTTCTCTTCCTTTTATACAGTCAAAGTCATATGCCGCAAATCCTATGTGAAAGCCAGGATGGGCAAGAAGTTTCAAGCTTGAAGGCAAGTTTCTTTCGTACGCCAGCCAAATTCTTGGATTTCGTTCCCTGGTGACATCTTTCCTCCTTAAGTCCCACAACTAGAGAAGGATAAAAAAAAAGCAAAAGACTAGTCCACGAAGAATAGCCAGCCCTAGCTAGTTAGGATCTCTGTCCCCTTCTTAAACTACGGCATGCCTCCTCTTCTAGAGCAGGAGCAGGGGATTCTCGAACAATGGAAGGCCCATCTTTTTCTCAGCCAGCGACCTTTCTCCCCTTTCCTCCCATGACAAGATCTTAGCACTGCCGAAGTCCTATTCAGAGGACTCGTCACCACCCCAAAAGAGAGTTCCCATTCGTTGGGCACTAACTGAATTGCACGGATGGATCGCTCTATCCCAGACTTGACTTTCTCCCTGGACACCTTTTTAGGTCAGAAACTTTCGGAGCTATTCTGCAGTTTCATCCGTTTTTCAAAAGAAGGACATAGGGTTGTAGTTTTTTTATTTAACAAGAGAGATACCTCGGCCTTAGCCCTCTTCTCGTGAGAGGAGCAGAGTTCACCTAAGGGCAGCCCATGGCGGTCGATCGACTAGAGGTAAAGAAGACTGCTGGCCCGGGAGAGACCTCTCTCGGTAAATAGGGCATAATCTCTCTTTTTAGAAATGGCAGGCTTACCATTCATTCCTTCCCGGATCAAGGGCCCTTCACGCTCGCACCCTTGCGCACCAACCGCACAACCTTTTTGCGCGCGTCCTCGCGCTCTCCCCCGCTTGGCTTTCTAGTGGGCTAGAAAGTCAGCTTGCTCTATGCTGACTATATTCTACTGTTTAGCCTCCTCTTCCTTCGTTCGAGACTCCTTACCAGGACTTTCACCTAGAGGGAGTGTTCGCTCTGCAAGAACAACTAAAGTGAGACTAAGTGTCCATTCGGGTGAACGGCTAGGATACTTCCTAGCCGCCTTGGTTCGAAACTAGCCCGCCATCTCTGTCAAACTCACTCAAATCAACTATAACTCAATCTACACTTGTAGTCCTAGGAATGGGAGGTTCTAAGGTAGGGGCTTGCCCTGGAATGCAGTGAGGGAGAAGCCTACCCGGAGCTATTGAATTAATTCATAACCCAAGGTCGGGTTGAAAGGAAAAGAATAGGACTCTTTACCAGTATCATAACCTCTCGATGGGAAATGAAACTTAGATCACGATGTGAACCTACTTATGAGTGGAATTTCGTTGACAAACAAATTTCCCGGGAAAACGAACTTTTCTCCAATTGAGATGCTTTCTTCATTTATGGATTCTATGCGAGATTCGGTTAGTGTGAATTGCCCATATCATGACTAGAAAGCTATCCCTCATTGCCTTTAGCTTTGCTTAAGCTGACCACCTGTATCAGTCCCCGCTGTCCAAGGTTTTCTAGTTCAAGCAAGGTCATGGGCTCAATCGAAGTCTCTTCTCTTGAATCAGTCTCCTCCATTCGAGCCAGTAATCAAGGAACTCTAGAATTTAAGAAAGTTCCGCAGAACGACTTATGGGTAGCGAACCCTAAGCTCAAGGTCAGTACGAACAACTTCTTTGATACGGCACCACTGCTAGTTCGCCTTCTCCTATTAATAAAGCGCTCACACCCAAACCAAAAAGGATGGTTCTACCTCGCCGATGACCTTGACTAGAGAAAGAGCTTAGCAACCGCTCCTAAAGCGACTTTTTTTTTTTCATTTACTACAACATTTGTTCACCGAAATCCTTGTCTGGACCCCTTGCGCCCTTTACTTTGTTCAAAGCTTCTCGTTAACCAGCCGTAGCAAGCAAGACTGTATCACCGACAAAAGGGAGAGGGGGTTTCCCAATTCTATCTATTGACCCGAACTCTACCTCTATGTATTCTACTCGTATCGTAGCATGAGACCCTTTCAACCTGCTCCTCTGCTTATGGCCGATTATGGCATTACCCTATCCTCCTACTATTTAGAAACAGGAATATATACCTTCTAGATCCCATCTTAGACCATAGCTAGACCACAAGATAGCCGATAGGAAAGATATGGATTCATTTATGGCAGTTTATACCCTGTCCCTACTATCCAAGGCTTTCGTATCAGGGAAGTTTACTTGTCTTCTGTATAGGGTTAGGTAAGTCCCCACCACTCTTTTACTTTGAATCGAAGGCAACGAGAGAAGCTTTTAATTGTACTATGACCCCTTTAATGAGTGAATTCGCTTATCACTTCTTATTATTAATACATTCTTATTTTGTGAATTCGATATTCTATTTCTTTTTTTCTCAGTGGATCATGAACCCGCGGGTGAATTACTTACTCTCTTTGGACTGAGCTTCGTTGCAACGTCCTCCTCGGGGTCTCATGAGGCTATTCTATTTTTTAGATTTCGTTTATCGCGTGAAAGTGGCTCGGCGCTTGAGCGCTGACTCCCTTCTATTGAAATTGAGGTTACATCTTTGTTTTTGTTCGAAACGTTTGTTGTTAATTATATCATTCTTTCAGGATTGAGATGCTTGTGTTAACTATATGACGAATCTTCTTATTGTTTAGCAACAGCCGATTCATACACTAAGTAAAGAGTCCCCGCATTCGTACTCTATTCCTAAGGCGATAGCTCTAGCGGAAACGCCAACTACTGAATTGGGCTTGGCACATTGAAAGTGAGAAACTGAACTTCGAGAAGTTGGCGTGAGATGATCAATCCTTCACCCGCCAATGAAACCTTTGTACATTTGGACTACCAACCAAAAAAAAGAGTTTACAAACTTTGGCTTGATTACCCTGTCCATCTTCAGGAAGAGAAGTAAGATCTTGAGCTCTAACTAGAGAGTATAGTCCACTCCCTTGCCTTTCGGCTGATTCAATCTGAGATGATCATTTCTTGAATACGAATGAAGCCCTTACGCGCAAAGATCATAACGAATCGAGATTTCAAATTAGCTCCGGGAGAGCAGTTCACCCCAGAGGAAGAAAAACCGAATCCGAATCAACAATTGAGAAAGCTGCAAAAGCAAGGAAAGGAGGTCAGTATGCCCCGTTCCTTTTCTGTAGTGAATTTCAGTCATTAGGACCCCCTTTACTTGCTCGTGCAAATCCATACTTTGGACTCAGATTTTCCTTCTATTCCACTAATAGAAAGAAGAAAAAACCGACCGAGTAGGATCCCTACTTAAAGTAAAGGAAGTCGTTACGAGAAAAGATCATAAGAGAAGATCCCACAAGCAACGAGCGCCTTAAGAGAAAGACGTTGCGCTAACGTCAACAAGAAAGTTTGCTTGCTTCTATATATATATATATATTATATTATATATATATAGAATATATTATATATATTTCCAGTGGATCGCAGATCGGAGAAAGTTCACCATTCAAAAAATGAGGATTTGGTCTGTGTTCAGCTAGTAGGATTTGCTCCCCAGTGATCGAAAGCTTTTAGATCTTTAAGACACTTATTTCATTCGAAACTAAAGAATTTCTTTTTATTCAAAATAACTTATGAATGCGAGTCGCGAATTCGCGAGATATCGGTTTCGAAAAATCAGCGCCCAAAGAGCTTACCACCTTAGGGTCAAGCCGGTCTCCGTCTGGCAGAGTCGAATCCGATCGATCACTTGAAGTTCGTTAACTAGCCAGAGAGAACCCTCTCTTATTGATTGGCGAGCTTGAGCTATCAGTCGCAGGTTAAAAAACGAAGTAAGTCCACCGTCGAGTATTCATTCCGAAATGGGAACGGCTCGTGTTTGAAAGTCGTCATTTATTCGACTTTTTTAGGGCTGGAATGGAATATTTGGGTTCGAATCCCATAGCCCCTTTGTGGCGAAGTCTATTTGTTAAGAGATAGAGCGAGATGCACCTAGCTTTTTCTTTTTCATTCC